GATAAAGCTGCAGTTTTCAAAAAAAAAATTTCTTACTTGAAGAAGTGAAGTCGGTGAGTTATATTATATATAAATACAATGAGTTATAATAAGTTTATAATTATAACTACACTACTTATATATACATATATATGGCTCTATATAATTAAAAGTTGAGTTCGACTTATATATTTACTACATCACATAACATGCAATGTTGTAATCTGAATAGAAAACTAATATACTAGTCTATTTATTAGTGAGAGAATCATATACTACATAGATTAGAAAATTTCTTGAATTAAACTATAAAAACTAAAGAAGTCTAAGTAATAGAAATAAAAATTGCCCAGATTTTTGTAGTGATGTTTCTTTTTGTTGCTTCAAAAATAAGTCAATTTCAAATGCCAATAAATAAAAAAAATCAATTGATTTCGGACTAATTAATGGTAAAAAAAGTAACGGCCCAGCTAGGGACTAGCCAGGCCGGGTAACTCAAATAAAAATTAGGAAAAAAGGGAGTTTTCTAGTGGAGATAGCTGTTTGGTGTTCAAGTCAAAGCAGATTGATAGGTATCCTATTTACGTGTATCGTCTATTTACTTTTTGATGATTTAATTTATTCTTAGTTAATTTATATATTCTAACTCTTCTTAGTATTTATATATATTCTATGTTAATATGCCTTTTTTTTTTCTTAATATTTTACTAATTTATTACATTTTTTTAGATTATTTAGCTAATAATTTAGTATTCTATCAAAATAGTAAATTTTACTAGGTAATTCAATTCAAATGTATAATTATAATCTATAATTATACTCGTATATAAACAATATAAATAAACTCATAAAATCTAGATCTAGAGTTTATACACTTTTATATACAAAATTGATATTATATACAAATAGATAATTTTAAATTATAATAAAACGAGATTTTAGATAAAATAAATAAGATTTTTATGAATGAATTCGTATAGTATTTTAAGTAGCACATAAAGATAAAAAATCCTAATTCCTAATTAGGAGAGATGGCTGAGTGGACTAAAGCGGCGGATTGCTAATCCGTTGTACGAATTATTCGTACCGAGGGTTCGAATCCCTCTCTCTCCGTTTTCTCTGATCACTTGATAACCTTCAATAAAAAAATACATCGTTTTCTTTGTGATATTTTTTTTTATCATAGTTAAATTATGCCATTTTTCAAAAATATTTAGAAAAAGCAAGAATAAATTCTCAAATGAAAATATCTTATTTTTTTATTCCTCTCGACCTGGATTACGGCCTGGATCGTTAGATAAAAATCCGAAGATGAACAGAGAAACAAAGAATATCACTACTGTGTAAACGAAAAGTTTGAGAGTAAGCATTACACAATCTCCAAAATAGGATCATTTTTGGGGTAAAAGGGAATAGATTATCCATTTGAGTTATGTAACACATGTATTCTTTTGACATGGCAGTCACGAAAAAAAAATATTAAAAAAGAATAAAGAAGAAATCTTTTTTTTATTAAGTCTTTTTTTTAAAAAAACTTGAATTTCAAATTAATCCATTTGTTTTTCAAGATTATCATTTCTTCGTTACTGAAAAGCTTATTCTAATATTATATTCACTGTATAACTATAAAATTAACTCTATAACTATATATTTTTGTGGAAAACAGAAGATACAAAAAAGTAAAGTACTTGCTCACGGAAAAGAGGCGATAACTTCAAAAATCACAGATTGAAACTTATCCCTCGTTTTAGCTACAAGAATTCACATTTTTTTTTTTTGAATTTATTAAATGAGGATGTCTAACGAACGTAAGATTCATATTATGACTTACAATTCAACTATTTTTTTATTAAATAAATGCTGAATTTCATTTTTTCAGTAGACTTTTCATTTAAAAATTAACTTTCATCGAAAACTTACAGCAGCTTGCCAAACAAATGCTAAGAGAAAGAAAAATAAAGGTATAATGGGCAAAATGTCTATGAGTGGATTAAAAATCGCATAAGCCTCAGGCAATTTTCCCAAGAAAACACTACTTGATGACGAAACAGCAGAATTAAGACAGATACAGATTAAATTCAAAAATATATTAAGCATAACAAAGATTTGTTTTTAGAGATTATTAAATTTTTATTGACTAATGGATATAAGGGAATTTGACTAAGGAAGGTAAGTAATAACTAAAAAAGCCTTCTTTTGCTTTGATTTGAACTCCCCCCAAAAAATCCAAATCAAAAATCCTTACATTTTCAAATTCAAAAGAGAATACAAGGAATTATACTTTCATACAATATCTTAATTGAATTATATGTAATGATCAATGAAATTCTATGTTATTCTATAGTCATACGTTTTACGTATTAGAATACCGGAAGGAATTAGAGGATTTGCCTAGACTATATATTATAGTTATTTTTTTTTTTTATTCTTATATTCTCTGCAATGAAATAGGGAATTGACGAATGTCCCACAATACACTAATAATTTTGATTAGTATCAAATTTAAATCTAAATGGGGCGTCGCCAAGTGGTAAGGCAACGGGTTTTGGTCCCGCTATTCGGAGGTTCGAATCCTTCCGTCCCAGATCCATTCTGCTGAATGAAAATAACAAAAATCTATCGATTCCCTTTAATTAAAGCCTAAAATAAGTCACTAGGGGACTCGAGAGTCTTTAGAGGGAAAGACTAAATCAGAGAATAGAGGTTTTTATAGATTATTAGAGTCCCTTGCTATAGTCCTTTTTTCAGTTAAATACCCTAAAACTAACTAGAATGGAGTGAAATTCAAATTAAATAGGAATATCAAACATATTTACACCCATTTATTTTTTTGTATCCCGTTCCAATACATAAAAAATCAAAGTTAATGTAGCAACTTGGTAGAGCTATTAAAGATAGTCTATAAAATATAATGAATTTTTTGAAGTCATCAAAAATCTAAAGCAAACTTTTTATGTAAAACAAAAAATGACCGAGTTTTATACCCATACCATATATATTATGTAGTCTTTGTGTTCAATTTACGTAGTTAATAAGGTCTTTTCTTTTGGTTCACTCCCAAAAATCTCATTATTTAATGAGATAATTGCCAAAATTCAATCCATAAAATTAACAAGGGGCATTGTTAACAAATGTTGCTTGTATATAATGGCTATGGAAATAGCATATTCCTACGTTTAGTTTCTCTTTTTTCATATGAAAAAAAAGAAAAATAACAATAAAAAAAAATGACCTTAATCTTATATTACCTTATATAACACATTTTATATTATATACCCATAAATAAACCACGTTTTGGTTTAGCTTTCTTTGTCAATTTATCTATCTATTTTATCTCGTTTCAATTAAAAATTTCTCAGTCAATTCGACATATCCAAATTTATATCTCTACTTTTTGACTTTAATGAGTGGGATAGATATCAATCATATACATTAAATATTTTCTTTATCATGACGGCTTTAGCGAAGAATAAATTAAGTCATTTTCGAAAACATAAGATATTTTGTAGAATTATCCTTTGAAGTAGAGGACAGGATAAAATCCTTTAATTAAACTAAAGCATTTTTCGTTTTCAATTTCTAGCAATACTTGGCACTTTAATAAAAGCAAGTCTGATATAAATAAATTTTATGGTATGTAAAAGACACGTCGAATTTGATTCATCGGATTAATTGGAATTTAAGTGAGTGGAATAAATAGGGGTTTTTCTTAATGACTCATTTTTAAATCAAAATATAATTTTTATTTACTAATTTACTATAAAATAAATGATTCAGTCCCCTGATTTAAATGGAACTTTAATTTAATAAAAAAGAAAAAAAATACCTTTACTTCCAATTGACATACATCTAAAAAAAACTTTAATTTTAATCTTTGGATTTATTGGTTTTCTTGCCGAGCCTTCCTAGGATAAAGACTTTTTTTATTCCTAACTAACTAAAAAGTCAATGGAGAAAATAAAAAAAAGGTCTGTATGTACTAAACAGAGTCAATGACTATTCATGATTCCATATTGAATCAATTCCATCCCGGTTCGAAATTAGAGGAATGTTATGGTAAAGCTTCGTTTGAAACGATGTGGTAGAAAGCAACGTGCGACTTGAAGGACGTGATCCTTTATGTGGATTCTTATATCCGCCATTTTCTATCTAAATGAGGATGCTCTTGTCTCGACATGGTTTGTTCTGATTTACTAGGGACCCAATTTCGAGGGTTAGAAGTAAATAGTACGCGATGAAGCTCGAGTATAAAATAATGATTGATTTATCATATCGGGGGGACGAATCTAGGGTTAATGCCAATTAAGAAGCTGGACTACTTTGTAAAACATATCTCTATATATAATCGAAAAAAAAATAAAATTCTAACAATTTTACTTTAAACTGAAAAAGTCAAACTTGTTAGAATCGGTAAGGTAAAACTATTTCGATCAAAAGTGTATTACAGGAGAATGATTTTTTCGTATCATTTTCCTAGAAAAGGTCTGTTGCTGCCATTTTCAAAGAAGTAAGATCACCGAAGTAATGTCTAAACCCAAGGATTCGATAAAATAAAGGTTAAGGATTGCGTAACAAGAAACAAAACACAATTTTGAAGTGTCTTGACAATTAAATTATCTCAAATTTAGGAATTAGAATAAAGAATAATAAGCAATCAGATTTGAGATGAGACAGACAAAAAGGTGTTAGAGACAACTCAATAAATTCGAAGGAATTGGAAATTTTTCAAAGCTTCCCTACTTGAGTTATGAGGACAAATGAATGAAGTTTTTTGTCTTTATGTAAAAATAAAACAATTTAAATCATAGTCTAATTCAGTTCATTTTTTGAGTTTTATATTATAGAGATAAATGTGTTTCCCTTTATATTGTATTATTTGAGGGCGATATTATGACATGACTTGTGATTTTTATTGATATTTAAACATATTCAATGACTTAAAATGAAAAATCTTAAAGCTAAATAAAAATGTCCAGTGCATTTTTATTTTGAGTCAATATAAACATTTTAGTTTTAGAATCATTCTTTCTTGAGCCGTATGAGGAAAAAACCTCTTATACGTTTCTGTGGGGGGGGGCTTTGCTTATCTATCCCAATGAGCAATCTATCGAATCGTTGCAATTGATGTTCGATCCCGAAGAGAAGGACGAGATCTTCGGAGAGTGGGTTTTTATGATCCGATAAAGAATCAAACTTTTTTAAATGTTCCGGTTATTCTAGATTTTCTTGAAAAAGGGGCTCAACCCACAAGAACTGTTCATGATATTTTTAAGAAGGCGGAATTGTTTAAATAAGAACTTTCAATTAATTGAAGTATTTAAAAAAACTAAAAGGCAGTTCATAAAGTCTAGCACTAATAGCCTTTATATCGTATAGCTTTGTATTTTACTAAATATTTGTTTTTTTGTAAGGAAGAGTATTTAAGTTAATCCTTTGTCGTTTTAGTGACTAAAGAAACTTTAGATATTGTTCACTTGTTGCTTATATTTTCGACAAAATTCTCATAGAGTTTATGTTGTGCCAATCCAACACAAGTCTTTTCTCTTTTACAAAAATGGGATTTAGTTTCATCTAATTCATATTGACAATGGTGTATTGAACAAATATAATTCCAGTGTAATTCTAAGTAAATGCATCGATTTCCATTAATATTTATATTGGTTAGATTGGTTTAATTGGTTGTATTTAGATTAGGAGTGTATCGACTCTTAACTTAACATATTCTATTCATATATTATACAGACAGGGTTGCTAACTCAACGGTAGAGTACTCGGCTTTTAAGTGCGGCTATAATCTTTTACACATTTGGATGAAGGAACGAATTCGTCCAGACTATTGGTAGAGTCTATAAGACCACGACTGATCCTGAAAGGTAATGAATGGAAAAAATAGCATGTCGTAATAGTCATCAATTACTATAAAAAATTAATGTAGAACTCTGAAAAAGGTCATCCTTACTGAATCGATAGTTTTTCATGAGTAAGGGGACAAAATGAGTTCACATTTAATTTTACTCTTCGGTCAAATGAATAAATGGATAGAGTTTTATGGCTCGAATTCTAGGAAAAGAAAAAGTGACGAGCTTATGTTCTTAATTTGAATGAGTACCCGATCTAATCTAATTATACGTTAAAAATAGATTAGTGCCTGATACGGGACAGGATTCTGTAGTGAATCATTAATTACTTTTTTAATCCTAACGATTCTCCATTATAGATACGGTAGAGTGGATATAAGTGTGTAAAAGAAAGAGCATATTGATAACTAAAATCAATTCCAAAATCAAAAGAGCGATTGGGTTGCAAAAATAAACGATTTTTCACCTTTTTCTTGTTATGTTAACTAACATAAATTTATTTTCTACGGAAAGAGAGGAAGAAAATCTCAGAATTGGACTCTCTTTTGGGGGTTACTTTTCTTTACTGTATGCCTATTTTTTTTAGACATACTAGTTCTAGTTCTGACCATATCGCACTATGTATCATTTGATCACCCAAGAAAAGATTCCTATCTCTTGTTCAACTATAATTTTTCATGCAAGAATTCAAAGGAAATTTACAAAAAGGTGGATTTAAACAACAACACTTGCTATATCCACTTCTCTTTCAAGAGTATATTTATGCACTTGCTCATGATCAGAGTTTAAATGTAAACGCATCAACTTTTAATGAACCCGTTGATATTTCAGGTTCTGCCAAAAAATATAGCTCATTACTTGTCAAACGGTTAATTAAGAGACTATACCAACAGAATAGCTTGATACATTCTGTTAATAATGCTAAGCAAAAAAGATTCGTCGGACACAACAAGAACTTTTATTATCAAATGCTATCAGAGGGTTTCGCTATCGTTGTAGAAATTCCCTTTTCACTGCGATTAGTATCCTCGCTCAAAGAAAAAAAAGAAATACCGAAATATCAGAATTTACGATGTATTCATTCAATATTTTCATTTTTAGAGGATAAATTTGCACATTTAAATTATGTATCAGATATACTGATACCTTATCCGGTCCATCTAGAAAAATTGATTCAAATTCTACAATGCTGGATACATGATGTTCCCACTTTACATTTATTACAATTGTTTTTTCATGACTATCACAATTGGAGTAATTGCATTACTACAAATAAATCTAGTTATGGTTTTTCAAAAGAAAATGCAAGGCTATATAGGTTCCTATATAATTCTTATATAGTTGAATGTGAATCCATATTTCTTTTTCTTCGTAAGTCATCATGCTATTTACGATCAACATCTTTTGGGCCTCTTCTTGAACGAACACACTTCTATGGAAAAATGAAAGATATTGGAGTAATTCGTTGTAATGATTTTCAGAAACCTCTAGGGTTCTTCAAGGATCCTTTCATGCATTATGTTAGGTATCAAGGAAAATCCATTATCGCTTCACGAGGGACTCATCTTCTTTTGAAGAAATGGAAATTTTACTTTATGAATTTATGGCAATTTCATTTTCACTTTTGGTCTGAACCCAGTAGGATACACATAAACCAATTTCC